TATCCATTATTTGGTCCTTATTAGTGGGTTCAACCTGAATATTTTTATTAATGTTACACAAAAATTTTCTATCTTTATTTTTTTCCATATATATAATATCGCTTTTTCCTAGACAATTCTTGCTAGGAATATTCTTGAGTATGTTAAAAAATTTTTCTTTATTTTTGGTAGAATTTTCTTGGTTCTTATTTGTTTCTAATGCTGATCTATAAATATAGGAGTTATTTTTAGTTTCAGAATGAATATATTTATATGATAAAAGATCATATCTATAGTTTTTTTGAAAATTCTCCTCTTTATTTGGTAATAAATACACTGTCGAATTTTGTTTTTTTTTTGAATCAAGTAATTGGTCTTTTTCCGAGGAATACCATTTGTTTAAATCTTTATTTTGAGACGTATGGCATTGATTGATTCTATTTCGCCATTTTTGGGGGATTAATCTAGACGATGTAATCTGAGATAAATCGTATTGATAATGACCTCTTAACCAGTTTTTCCATGGATTCATTCCAGAATTTGGAAGTTTCTTATGTCTTACTTCTGAATGAAATATTCCTTGTCTTCCAAAAAAATCCTTTATTTCAGTCTTAAGAAAAAAAGACGGTCCATTATATTGAAAAATAGATCTTAACTTATTGAAGTTAATAATTTGGGTTTGTGATAACTTTAAAAATACATATTTTTGTGACAAGTAAGATAAATCAAAAAAAATATCGGACTTCCGCTTACTATTTCTAAGATTATCAAAAGCCCTTTTTATAGTCATAGGCGAAATAAAGTCAATTTTATTTTGTTTTGTTTTATTAATCCTTTCTTGATTTGTTTCATTATTGTCAATGTATTTATCATTATCAATAATTTTTTTTGTTGATTTGATAAAAAGTTGTAGAGCGATTCTGCGCATATTAATGATACATAGAAAGATATCTATGTATATTTTTTCAATGACAAATTGAACTATTAATTCAATATTTTTTCTTTTTAATATTTTAAAAATTTTTGGGGATGATTCTGCATTATTCTTTTTCTTTTTTTTGATTATTTCTATTTCATTTCTGATTGTGTTTCTTCTATCAATCCTATGTTTCATTTCTTTTTCTGCCTGTGAATAATTTGTCCAACCTGTAGATCCAATTTGACTAAGTGATTCATGAATTATCTGATTGCTTATTATGGAACCCTTTTCTGTTTGAGTTTCACTTGATTCATATCTTTCTCTCGATATAAATTCTCTCCGTATAAATAATGGAATTTTCTTGCTGTTTAAAAGTTCTTTTATTATTCGTTTTACAAATAAAAATGCTTTTGCTTCTTTCTTTTTTATTTTTTTAAAAATTCTTCGAACTCTCAAATTTAATTTTCTGATTTCGACTTTATAGTCTATATCTTTTAAAATGGGTTCAAAAAAGGAAGGTGTTTTTCGAGGAGGACCAAAAGGATATTCCGTTTCCGTTCCCAAAACTGTTAAAAAACAAGAATCAAAATCCTCTTGTTGCTTTAGATCTCTATCAGAATCATAGAGTCCTAGCTTAGATCTGTGCCAAGGTTTCAAATGAAAAGGATATAGGATTTTTATCTGAAAACCTCCTCTTAACCAATTTTTAGGTAATTTTGTTTTGGAGAATTGAAGACCATTAAAGGTGCATTTTAGATAAATTTCTCTATTCCAATCTTGGAAATCCTCATACCATTCCGGCGATTGCCGTAATAAAATACGGACAATATTCTTAGCTATTATCAATAAGGGTAATTTAATATATCTTCGAAAAATTGATTGAACTAGTAATAGAATACTTCTTGTTTTTTGTGCATGTGGAATGTTCTCCCAGAATTCCATTGTGTCTTTCTGGGTGCTTTTTTTACTTTTGAATTGTTGATCTAGAATTCTGTATTCTGGCTTTTTCCCGAACCAACCTCTAATACTAAAAAAAAGTTTTATTAGGTCGGATATAGGAAAAGGAAAATCTTCCATTTTTTCCAAAAAAAGAGGGGAATGGGGATTTCTTTGAGACGGTCCCCAAATAACAATTTTACGCCTTTGAGGGCGCATAGATCCTTTGATTACGGATCGACGAAAATCTGGTTCTTCCAAATAACTTATAAAACCCAAATCTCTATTAAATTTTCTATAAAGATTATAATTCTTGAAATTAGAGTTCTTAAAAGTTCCTAAAGTTCGTCTCGAACGATTTAAAAAAGCTGTACGTTTAAATCTTCTTGTTCGAAGCTGGTGCGACATCCCTTGCATTAGGCCTTGTTCTTTTCGTCGTTTTTTAAAATGTTGGTGCAACTCGTTGATTAATTTGTATGACCATCGAGGGAGTTTTTTATCGATTTCATTTATTCCACTAGATTTTTTTTTACCTTTAGGGTTAGTTAGAATTGCGTTCAATGAAAAAATTAACTTATTATTTGAATCAATTTTGGCTTGGTTTTTTTCTGATTTTTCTATTTTCTGTTCGTATTCTGCAGAATTAGGATAGGGAAGAAGGATCTC